AGAAGGGGGTTCAATGCTTTCTTTTTTGGCATTTTTTATTTGTGAATTGTTAATGAAACCACTTCGTTCCTCGACTCTATCCAATCTGATATTTCCATGAAACATGACTTTCTTAGCAAGGTCTTGAATCCATAGACCTATTCCCCACTTTTAAAATTTAATTAATTGGTTAGTCCTGGGATCTGGAAACAATATTTTTTTTTCTTCATTCGAAGCAATTGCATCCTTTCGATGAATCCCCAAACAGGCTACTTCAAGAAATAAATATTTTTAGGATTTCGAGGTAAAAGAACCCCTTTAGATTAATCATTTCTAAAAATTTAGCCGGCTACCTATAGCCCGGGAATAATTGAGGGAAATTTAGGAAAAAAATATTTATATGATAAAATCAAAACCGAGTAGCAAAAAAAGAGATAAATAGAATAGAATGGTTATAGTTATAAACTATCCAATCTTTTGATCATAAAAAAGGAAAAGAAAGGATAAAAAGAAACATCGATTGACAAAAAAAAGAATTCAATTACAAGATATGATCCATCTATATCTAACATATAAATTCAAAAATATTGGACCAAAAAAGATTAATTCTACAGTCTGAACTGCTCGGATATATGTGATGAATCCATACTTAGTATAATTGTTACTAGTAGAAAAAATGGAGTGCATTTCCATATGCATAAAAAAAAGAGTATAGTTTTGTACAACAAAACCACTTTGCTTTTTGTTTTCTGGTTGTTTGTTCCACATACATCTGCTTTTGCTCGAACGAGCGCCCTGAAAAACAAAAACGTAAGTTTAAGTTAAGTTGTTTGTTATATAACAAGAAATCTAATTCATGAGGTCCTTACTCAATGCTGCGAAAGCATTCATTCTTTACTTTAATTTAAATTTATTATTATTTTTTTTTCAGAATACTTCAATTGGTACGCGCAAAAAATAAGCCAATTCCGCAGCCTTTTGTTCAATTTCTCGTGGAGTCAAATTCTCATCAGTGCGATTCAAGGGAACGGCACCCTGACCTCTGATTTCCATATAAAGTACGCGGCGAGGATAAATACCTTCTTTAACCTCTATTCTAATCGACTGAATATCTCTCATAAGGAATCGAAGGAAGATGCGACGATTTCTTCCAGGGAATCCCCAACGAAAAATACACACTATTCCTTTTTTTCTATCGAATCTATCATAACCACTACCTACATTCCACGAAATTGCGCACCACAAATAGGAGCTAATGAACAGACCTGCGATCCCATAGAAAGACATCACGATCCCTTGTGGGAAAAAAAGGATTTGCTGAGAAGGAAATAAAGATATCAGATTTCTACCAAGGTAACTAGAAGTTCCAACCAATAAGAATCCCAGTGAACCTAAAAAAAGGATACAGGCCCAACATAAATTACTTGTTTTTCGAGACCCCGTTATAAGTTCTATCCATATACGTTCTGATCGACAGTTCATACTAGATCCAGTTGTTTCATTTTATTGGAATTGAGAGAATAACCCAAATGAATTTGACTTTATTTTTTTTGTTCCCTAAGTAACTCTCAGCAACTAGCACTATTATTATGATGTGAACCATTAGGAGTAATTCATCAAATCAGTTAGCTATAAAAAATATCCCCTTCATATGATCCCACTATGGATATCTACATACATATGGATACTTTTACTTTCCATTTGATACACCCGCTGACCCATTTTTAAATAGATAATATAAAATGCATTTATCCATATCATATATAATGTCATGATGTTTCCACTTGCATAATAGCTCTTTCATTTGTGTTCGGAAGAATACACATGTTGTACCCTATGTCCACTAAATAAACGGGTATCCGTATTATGATCATCCAAGTCTTGGAAAAAATGGATGAGGTTGGGTCCCATTGAATCTATACAATCTTGTTTTTTTGAACATGAATAAATAGAGAAGCCATTGCAATTGCCGGAAATACTAGACCCACTAAAGGAACAAAAAAAGCAGGTAAGTTGAAAGTTGTCATAGAATGGATACCTCGATTTAATATTTGTACCTGTTATAAAGATATCTTATGATAAGTATATCTATTATCAGTATATAATAATAGGTCTAGGTACAAGAAATGTAGAACTAAATCAGTGTACCTATTCACCTTTATATATATTAATTATTATTGTTCTCTTATACTTCTAATAAATACCAAAAAAGTTTCTTAGAAATTATCAATATCAATAGAAAAAGAAATGCAAGATTTCTAAAAAGTGATTATCAACAACTTCTGATCCGTTATACAATAAGATCGTATGACCTCTAGTAAAACTCCATGCTTTTTTTATTACTATAAACTAAATAATTAATTGCGCACCTCAAAAAAAAAAAAAACGGAATTAAATGATCTATTTGATTTCGTTTTTATTCAAGTGAAAGAAACCGTGAAGATGAAATAACTCACTCAGAACACCTTTTAAAAGATTACGTGGTACGATTAGGTCGAATAAGCCCTTATGGAATAAATAC